AACTGGCGGAGTTACAGCAAGTTTTGGTATGTTGGGAGATATCATTATTGCTGAACCTAATGCCTACATTGCGTTTGCGGGTAAAAGAGTAATTGAACAAACATTGAAAAAGACAGTACCTGACGGTTCACAAACGGCTGAGTATTTATTCCATAAGGGCTTATTCGACCTAATCGTACCACGTAATCTTTTAAAAGGTGTTCTGAATGAGTTATTTCAGCTACACGGTTTCCTTCCCTTGAATGAAGATTCAAAATAAATAAATATTCAAATAAAAAAGAATCAGAATATAGAAGTTCTTTCTATTTAGTGAGAACTCCCGTTTTTCACTAGGAATCCATGTGTGTTGGATAAGATTGGTTAAAGTCGGAAACTCCTAAGAAACTCGTTTCTATCTTTCTTTTCAAAAATCAAAAAAAAACCTTTCAAAAGAAAAAGGTGTTTTGAAAGGAAAGATAGAAAGACGATGAAGATAAGGATGGGAGAAGAAGAATCCAATTTATGAAAGCAGGATTATCATACATATTCGTGTACAAAGAGGAATAAGTACGCTTCGTTGAGTTCTACATTTGTTATTGATTATGAAATATTTCATATGAATATTATCTGAATCTTATTTCTAATAGATAGACTTATCATAAGATATCTTTATAATTATAATTTCGAATTATAATAGAACTATGAAATCGAGGTACCCATTCTATGATAGATTTGAACTTTCCCTCTGTTTTTGTTCCTTTAGTGGGCCTAGTCTTTCCGGCAATCGCAATGGCTTCTTTATCTCTTTATGTTCAAAGAAATAAGATTGTCTAAATATGATGGGACCAAATCTCATCAATTTATTTCAACACTAGATCATCATACAGATACTTTTTATTAATGTAATAGGGTAGGATATATGCTATGTGGACTTTCCGAAAACAAATGTAAGAGTTGTTTTGTTAGGTATACCGTTGTTATGTATATCGATAGATAATATACGCATTAATGCATGTATATGCAGTTATATCTTAATCAATTAAATGATTAAATTCAAAATGATCCGCAAATCTTTTTTGAAAAATCTTTGAAATAGAAACTCAATGTATCTAACCAATTATTTCTAAGGGTTCCTGTCGTAATGCTGCTAGTTAATGAAAGTTACTTAGGGATCAAGCAATCAAAGTCGAGTCAAATCCATTTGGGTTATTCTATAAATTCCAATCGAATGCAACTGGATCTAGTATAGTATGAACTGGCGATCAGAACATATATGGATAGAACTTATAACGGGGTCTCGAAAAACAAGTAATTTTTGCTGGGCCTGTATCCTTTTTTTAGGTTCACTAGGATTCTTAGTGGTTGGAACTTCCAGTTATCTTGGTAAAAATCTGATATCCGTATTTCCGTCTCAGCAAATCCTTTTTTTCCCCCAAGGGATCGTGATGTCTTTCTATGGAATCGCAGGTCTATTCATTAGTTCTTATTTGTGGTGCACAATTTCATGGAATGTAGGTAGTGGTTATGACCGATTTGATAGAAAAGAAGGGATAATGTCCCTTTTTCGTTGGGGATTTCCTGGAATAAATCGTCGCATCTTTCTTCGTATCTTTCTGAAAGATATCCAATCAATCAGAATGGAGGTGAGAGAGGGTCTTTTTCCTCGTCGTGTCCTTTATATGGAAATCAGGGGCCAAGGAGCCATTCCGTTGACCCGTACTGATGAGAATTTGACTCCACGAGAAATTGAACAAAAAGCTGCCGAATTGGCCTCTTTCTTGCGCGTACCTATTGAAGTATTTTGAAATGAACTAAAGAAACTAAAGAATCAATATCAGCATGAGAGAAGGAACTTAATACATCTATCAGGAGAACGTATATGGAACAATATTAATAAAATCTAAAAATCTAATAGAATTAATCAAATAAAATATAAAATATATTGAAAAAGAAAAAAAAAGATTAAGGAGATTTGTACACAAAAACTCTTTTGTATATGCATACACATGTCGTTCAGCTTCACTCTTTATACTTTATACTATCAAAATTATACTTTATACTATCAAAAGGTCTAATAAGTGTAGTGTAGATTCATCAAATATCCTAATATGTCTTTTGTTTTCGTAAAACATAATTCGTCCTTTGAATTGATACCCTATCTCCGCGCTGCGGTTAGACAGTGAAATCTTTTGAATTCGAAATAGAAAGAAAAGAATTAAATGATCTGGTAGAGTTCGTCTTTAAATCCAAATTATATTCGTTAGTTCAAAATGGGTTTTCGGAGTATTCATCGAAAGGAATAAATGAAGGGGAAATCGGTTACAATTTGCCTAATTGCGATCTCTGGAATATGGAAGGAATATTTACTTCTTTTTTTTTTCATTCAAAAAACCTTTCTTGTATGTTCTATTCTAGATCCTAAAGACTCAATTCTTACACAAAAACAAAAATAGGAAAAGATCCATAGGTTCGATACCTTCTTCTTGTTATATAATTCGTGCTTCATAGAAATCTCAGATAGAATTGACGAATGAAAAAGGTTCATTAACAATTGACATAACGGATACAGAATGAAAAAAAAGAAAGTATTGGCTTCCCTCCCATATCTTGTATCTATACTCTTTTTGCCCTGGTGGGTTTCTCTCTCATTTAAGAAATGTCTAGAAACTTGGGTTCTTAATTGGTGGAATACCAGGCAATCCGAAATCCTTTTGAATGATATTCAAGAGAAAAATGTTCTAGAAAGATTTATGGAATTAGAAGAACTATTCCTGTTGGACGAAATGATAAAGGAGTACTCGGAGACACATATGCAAAGGTTTCATATAGGAATGCACAAGGAAACAATACAATTGGTCCAAAGACAAAATGAATCTCATTTCCATATAATTTTGCATTTCTCTACAAACCTAATCTGTTTCGCTATACTAAGTGGTTATTTTTTTCTGGGTAATGAAGAACTTTTCATTCTAAATTCTTGGATTCAGGAATTTCTCTATAACTTAAGTGATACAATCAAAGCTTTTTCAATTCTTTTAGTTACTGATTTATGGATCGGGTTTCACTCAACCCATGGTTGGGAACTAATGATTGGTTCAATCTACAACGATTTTGGATTGGCTCAGAATGATCAGATTATCTCTGGTCTTGTTTCCACTTTTCCAGTGATTCTAGATACAATTGTGAAATATTGGATCTTCCATTTTTTAAATCGTGTATCTCCTTCGCTTGTAGTAATTTATCATTCAATGAATGAATAAGAATGAATAATTCATTATTTGATTGATATCAAATAAGAATCTTTCTTCGTGTATAAATAAATCCTTTTTCATCTGACTTATTCTTTATACTTCTACCTTTTCAACTCAAGGTATTCATACTATATTCCACCAGTACAATTATTTCAGTACAATCAATACAATGGCAAATTTGTGGATAGGGAATTCTACTGGTTACCTATCGAATTTATTGTAGAAATTCCGGGGATCAATGATTGGACCATGCAAAATAGAAAGACTTTTTATTGGGTAAAAGGACAGATGACTCGATCTATTTTTGTATTGATCATGATATATGTAATAACTCGAGCATCTATTTCAAATGCATATCCCATTTTTGCGCAGCAGGGATATGAAAATCCACGAGAAGCAACTGGGCGAATTGTATGTGCCAATTGCCATTTAGCTAATAAGCCCGTGGATATTGAAGTTCCGCAAGCTGTACTTCCTGATACTGTATTTGAAGCAGTTGTTCGAATTCCTTATGATATGCAACTGAAACAAGTTCTTGCTAATGGTAAAAAAGGAGCTTTGAATGTAGGAGCTGTTCTTATTTTACCCGAGGGATTCGAATTAGCTCCCCCCGATCGTATTTCTCCCGAAATGAAAGAAAAGATGGGCAATCTTTCTTTTCAGTGTTATCGTCCTAATAAAAGAAATATTCTTGTGATAGGTCCTGTTCCCGGTCAAAAATATAGTGAAATCGTCTTTCCTATTCTTTCGCCCGACCCTGCTACGAAAAAAGACGTTTACTTCTTAAAATATCCCATATATGTAGGTGGGAACAGAGGAAGGGGTCAGATTTATCCTGATGGTAGCAAGAGTAACAATACAGTTTATAATGCTACATCTGCTGGTATAGTAAGCAGAATAGTACGTAAAGAAAAAGGGGGATATGAAATAACCATAGTTGATGCATCAGAAGGACGTCAAGTGGTTGATATTATACCTCCAGGACCAGAACTTCTTGTTTCAGAAGGTGAATCCATCAAGCTTGATCAACCATTAACAAGTAATCCAAATATAGGAGGTTTTGGTCAGGGAGACGCAGAAATAGTGCTTCAAGATCCATTACGAGTCCAAGGTCTTCTGTTCTTCTTGGCATCTGTGATTTTGGCACAAATCTTTTTGGTTCTGAAAAAGAAACAGTTTGAAAAGGTTCAGTTGTACGAAATGAATTTCTAGATCTAGAGATTCCTTAAAATAAAGTTGGTAAAAGTGCCAACTTCTTGTTGATCGATAGAATGATATAGGAATATGATTCAAAAGATTCTATAAGTCTTTTCTTTGTTTATTTTATTTTTTTTATTTTGCGGGATGTCTGAAACTCATTACTTGTATACCATTCCTAATGATATAAAATAAGTATACAAATACAAAAGAATAGAATACAAGGCAAGGACGGGAAAAATGAAAGTTAAAAAGATTTCTAGAAAGTCTTCTTAGTCTTCCTAATTGTCTATTCGATTCGATACAAGACGATACAAGAAAATCCTTTTCTTGTGTCGTCTTGTATCGAAAGAATCATGATTTTTTCTCCTGAAAGATTCTTATTCCTTGTTTTTTCCAGGTATAATTGAACAAATAGAACTTCTTCAATTCACTTCAACTTAGAACTTAGGAAAATAATTAAAACAAAAAAAGACTTCTCTTATTTTGTTTCGGCTGAAAACAAGATTAGATCTTTACGCATATCCAAATCTTTCTTTATTATCTCATTACAGTTTTCTTTTTTTCTATTTC